GAGTTGACCGAAATGAGCACTAAAGACTTTTCGGGAGATCTCCTCCAAATCACCGGTATGACTATCGAAATCGTGAGCATCAGCATGTAGGTTCCAGATCCAAGTGGTAGTATCGGGACCCTTAGCTATTGTTCTTGAGAAATGCCCGGGTCTGGCCCATTCCTCAAAAGATGTTTTTACAGGATCCCTATCCACAACAATTTTAACTTCTGGTTCCGGCGAACGAATAATCATTAAGTCCTCCTCTTTCCGGACAAGACATACAAAGAGACCCGCCAACTGTCTTTTTATTGAATCTTTGAAAGATAGATATTATGATTAGTTCTTTTCTTTACTATCTACCGTCCTTCTATTTTTTTTTTTAGTTATTCACTGGAGCAATTATATATTGAAGTCAATTCGAGGCAAGTGTTCGGATCTATTATGACATAAGGATTAGGTGCCTAACGGACATTGGTTCTTCTGGAAAATTATTTCCCGACGTAACAAAAAAATCTTTTTTTTTTACGTTTTAATTTAAGAAACTAGTGTATTTTTTTTTTGAGGGTATAAGCCCCTATCCACATCTACTTTCCTTGAGTGAGCATAATATAGATTTTTTTATGTGATTCCAAATTTCAAGATAACTCATTAGAATTATTAAAAAGACCGTCCTGATATATTAGGTAGGAGTATTTAGATTGCCGCCTTTTATGTGCTTTATTACTTCTGTTCCAGAGCCTATCCCTATTATTTATCCTTATTAAATATGATAGAAAATCGAAGGTAGAAGAAAGGGATATAATGAAATTCTTGATTTGATCTTCTTACCTAAATTATTTTATTAATGGATCAACAACCAAACCACCCATTTTATGAAAATGGAGAGTGGTCTTATTCAAATTCAAAGCGCTTCGTAATCTTCAACCAGTTCTGTGCTTCAATATAATTTCCCGGAGTAAGCGCTATAGCTTGTTTCCAATACTCAGCAGCTTGATCAAACCAAGCTTCCGCAATTTCCGAATCGCCCTGTAGAATGGCCTGTTCTCCTCGGTCGGAATAGGCAGTTCCTTCCCCTAGAACCGTACTTGAGAGTTTCCTACCTCATACGGCTCAGAAATTGCTATTTGAATTTCCCCTATATTAACTGAATTCGATTTCTCAAAAATTAATCCAATTTCTTCTTGGGTTAAGCAGAAGAAGTTAATTACCTAAGTTTCAAACCCTAATTTTGATCAATAATCAGTTTGTTCTTTTCTCCCACCTTCAGAAGAATGAAGCATAGATAGACCTATATCCTTCGTTCCAATTTTCTGAAAGGTAACTATCTCGGTTTCGTTTCTTTCATATATGAAATTTCTATAGAATCCTCGAAAAAGACTTTTTCCCATAAGAAAGAAAAAAGAACTTACTATCTTTGGGATCTGATACTACACCGCTGCTTAATCCCTTAGTGGATCGGCTTTATTACATAGGCGGATTCCTAAATTTTGTCCCATATCGTGGTATAATGAAGCAGCTTTTTTTTAGTTGTATCGACCCAGTCGCTCACTAATTGATCTTTACGGTGTTTTCTCTATCAATTTCAGCTTTATCCATAGATATAGTAGTATAGGCTCTACTTTCTTCCTATTTTGATTCTCGTGAAGTGTCCTTTCTTCCTACAGCTGATAGGGTAAAATCGTTGTTTTGACGATCCCTATGTAGAAAGCCCTTTTTCTAGTAAATACTAGAAAATTTTCTCCTTTCTTTTTTTCTTCTTTCTATAGTGGAGATAGTCGCACGTAATGACAGATCACGGCCATATTATTAAAAGCTTGCGGTAAGAAGGGGTTTCGTTCTAGCGCCCGGAAATAATATTCCAAAGCCTTTGTATGCTCTCCATTGCTTGTGTGTATAAGGCCTATGTTATATAGTATATAACTTCGATCATAGGGATCAATTTCTAGTCGCGTAGCTTCATAATAATTCTGCAAAGCTTCCGCATAATTTCCTTCGGATTGAGCCAACATCCGTTACGGTCGTTCATTCTATTCAATTAAAAAAATCTCCGTTCCAAAACCGTACATGAGGTTTTCATCTCATACGGCTTCTCCCTTCTGTACATAGTACTAAGCAAAAAATCTATAGAATAAAAATAGAATTAGTCCCATCTCATTATGGACCGAAGGGGGCTGGTATTTTTCCAAGAAATCTCTAGCCAACCTTCCCCCAAGAGGTTTTTCTTAACACCAACAAATTCTATTAATGCTAGAATGATAGCTCCAAGAATTTCTTTGTTCTCAACGCCTCCTATTTATAGGAATTAGCCACTTCAACGACCTTTGATGGTTATAAGGGTATCCAAAGTACAAACCTGATGGTTGTTTGTTATCCTAACCATTCTTCCCAACCCTGATACCAACCAGGAAAGGGCTAATTTCTAACAAAGTTTTTCTATTGTTGATTCCTATTTCAAGGTGTAGTGCTTTTCTCCCCTATGCTGCCTATTGGTACTAGTAGAGTCGGATTGGCCTGTAATACAGAACCTATCCTGTAGGTGTAACCTTTCGCTCAATACTCAAATCTACAATTGAAGCATCTGAGGCCACATCAATCGAGGATACACGACAGAAGGAATTGTTAGTTCACCTCACCTTCCCCAAGCGTGGGTTTCCTTTACTAATTTTGTTCTCTCTATGCGACCCCCCTCTCTTTCTCGTAAGAATGAGATGTAGGTAGGGCTAAAAAAAAAGTCAAATCGCACCATCTCTATAATAAGTAAATGCCCTTTTTTCCCCGGAGGTTGTCGGAATTATTTGCAATAAAATATTGGCTACAATCGAAGAGGTCTTATCAATGAAATTTCCATTTATACGGGATCTAGGCATAATTCCCAACCCATTCTATATAAAATTATTTTCATTCTATCACAAAATAACATAAAAACAAAACATTCGATTCTTATAAATCGATCCATATGCTCTAAATGGATAAGAGAGGTATGGATTTTCCGCTCAGCTCAAATTGTCTTCTTTTCTTTCTGTTTGGACAAGAAGAGATATGAAATATTTGACTAAGATTAGATTTCATTCCACTTTCCTATTTCTCAACAACAACTTCTCTCATCAGCTATTTCGCGCTTTCAAAGTCATTAATTGCTCCATACCCTTTTTTATATTTAGATTGTATGGCGTAACGTACCTTATGCAAATAGAATTCTAGGGTTCCTTTATTTTATTATGGAATAAGAAGAATTCTTCCATTCTATTTTTCTTTTGGTTTTCCCAAAAGAAAAAGTTTTTGAAGGAGCGGAATTCCTAGTAAAAAAAAATACTGGATCCTTCCACTTAGATGAAAAGGAATTTTCCCCACGGGGCCTTGGAATCCCCGAGCCGTTGTGGCTGTACTGCAGGAATACGAAAACTCGCTATTCACTCAGTTTATTTCCCATAATAAGATTATGGAGGAGAGATGGCCGAGCGGTTCAAGGCGTAGCATTGGAACTGCTATGTAGACTTTTGTTTACCGAGGGTTCGAATCCCTCTCTTTCCGTTTTTCTTAATTCATCAATGTTAGCGATCACAATGTATCAAATTAAATAACAATTTATTCCAGCAATAATACCTTTATTTAATAGAAATTCTCTATACTAAATTACTGTGGTATGTAAAATCGAGGAAATAACAAAAAAGAAAAAAGGATCCTAGGGTTAATCTATTTCTGCTAGGTGAACGGGAAAATACGAATTAAGAGACTTAGGTCGATTTAGTTCAGGGAAAGGGGAACAAAATTCTATGAACCTTTCCTTTTTTCGTTAAGTTCAAGTCTGGCGAGAGTAATATTCTACAACTAACAACTCATTTACTTTGAGACCGACCCACTTCCTATCTAGAATTTTTTTTACTAGTCCTTTATATTGCAATGTGTCAACCGTCAAATGCTTTGGCAATTTACCCGGATCGGATGAAGCAATAGAATTTTGAACCAGACGTTTTGATCGTTGGTTATCCTTCGTAGTAATAATATCTCGGGGTTTGCAACGAAAACTTGGTATATCAACTATACGACCATTAACTAAAATATGTCTATGGTTAACTAATTGCCGGGCCCCAGGAATGGTTGAAGCCATACCCAATCGAAAAAGGATATTATCCAAACGCATTTCAAGTAATTGTAGTAAAACCTGACCTGTGGATCTTTTTGCTTTTCCAGCGATATGTACATATTTAAGTAATTGGCGTTCTGTCAGACCATAATGAAAACGTAATTTCTGTTTTTCTTGAAGACGAATACGATATTGCTCTTTTTTCCCAGAATGGAATTTCTTCTTCTGATTACTTCCGGATTTAGGCGTTTTTCTAGTGAGTCCTGGTAAAGCTCCCAGACGGCGTATTTTTTTTAAACGAGGCCCTCGATAACGGGACATGAAGACTCCTTTTTTATTTTATTGAAATTTCATTTTACACAATAAATTTCATTCTATTTACATTACAGAATACATCGAAATTCAAACTGAATTAAACTAAAGGATAAACAGAGTAAAATCTACTAAAAGTACCACAAAAAAATGGAATTTCATCAACATCCGGATTTTTTGTATATATATTATTTATTTTTATGCTTTGTATCTAGCAAAATTGTAAGGTAGAACGGTATAATAGACCCTCGATTCCCCATTTAATTTAGAGAAAAGAGAAATTCTTGTTCATGGAACATCGATAGAGAAAAAAGCCGACTATCGGATTTGAACCGATGACCCTCGCATTACAAATGCGATGCTCTAACCTCTGAGCTAAGTGGGCTTACATAACAGAAATAGTGTAACAAATAGAAATATATATATAGGAAATCCGTAAAATGTCAGATCTTAATTATTAATCTTAGTTATTAACTAGTTCGAAATTGGAAGTTCTACTTAGAATTAGTATTAGAATTAGTAATAGTAAAAAAAAAATACTAGAATTTCATAAAGTTAGCTTGATATGCTTAACTAAATGATATTATTAAATAGGATTCTAGAATTTATTGAACTTTCTTTTTATTTCTCTAATTCGCAAATGGATTTTTCTAATAGAATCTATTCCAAATTCTATATTGAATTTTTTATTTGTTAATAATTTAAGGATAAATAGTTCACTAAGGAGAAGATAGAATCATAGCAAATGAAATTTCTAATTCAGATTAGAAAAAAAAAAAGAATGAATATCAAGCGTTATAGTATGATTTTGAATACTCTAAAAAAGGAAGGAGGGAGGCGGGAGAGAGAAAAACTTTTGGATATATTCATTCCGATTGAATTGCAAATATATCAACGATAGAATCAATTCAATTCTGAATTGCAATAAGCGGGCGGGGTCTCTCAAATAGAGATGATCTGCTAGACTACGTCGAATAATGAATTCAATGATTCAAAAAAAACTAAGAGATGGATGAAATTATACAAGTAATCCTGGTTTCAAAGAAAAAGAAAATGGGGATATGGCGAAATCGGTAGACGCTACGGACTTGATTGTATTGAGCCTTGGTATGGAAACCTGCTAAGTGGTAACTTCCAAATTCAGAGAAACCCTGGAATGAAAAATGGGCAATCCTGAGCCAAATCCCTCTTTTGAAAAAACAAGTGGTTCTCAAACTAGAACCCAAAGGAAAAGGATAGGTGCAGAGACTCAATGGAAGCTGTTCTAACGAATCGAAGTAATTACGTTGTGTTGGTAGTGGAACTCCCTCGAAATTATAGAAAAAAGGGCTTTATACATCTAATACACACGTATAGATACTGACATAGCAAACGATTAATCACAGAACCCGTATCATAATATAGGTTCTTTATTTTATATATATATTTTTTTTTAGAATGAAATTTGGAATGATTATGAAATAGAAAATTCTGAATTTTTTGAGAATTATTGTGAATCCATTCCAATCGAATATTGAGTAATCCAATCCTTCAACTCATTGTTTTCAGATCTTTAAAAAAGTGGATTAATCGAACGAGGATAAAGAGAGAGTCCCATTCTACATGTCAATACTGACAACAATGAAATTTCTAGTAAAAGGAAAATCCGTCGACTTTATAAGTCGTGAGGGTTCAAGTCCCTCTATCCCCAAACCTTCTTTTATTCCCTAACCATATTTTATTCCCTAACCATAGTAGTTATCAATGGGTTTAAGATTCATTAGCTTTCTCATTCTACTCTTTCACAAAGGAGTGCGACGAGAACTCAATGAATCTTATGCTATTCATTAAATAGATGATTTCTTTTTTATTTGATAGGACTACTCCCCCTCCCATTTCCAAATTTGGAATGGAATACTTTATTGATTTTTTAGTCCCTTTAATTGACATAGATGCAAATACTCTACTAGGATGATGCACAAGAAAGGGTCAGGATAGCTCAGTTGGTAGAGCAGAGGACTGAAAATCCTCGTGTCACCAGTTCAAATCTGGTTCCTGGCACAGAAAAAAAGGATCTACCGAATAGATATTGATACAAATATCTTGAGATAAATTGGGGTGCATATTCATTAATAATCTAGATAGTATAGAGTAAGTAGATAAATCTCTAAACACTTCTTTTTAGAAAAGGGTTAAAATCTCTGGTTTTTTTCTTTATGATATAGAAAGAGGGGAGATTAGGTGCCCTTTTCTTCATTTTTGCATTTCTTATTAATTTTGTATGCCGCTATTCCGAAGAATTTTTTTATTCTTGCTTATCCTACTTTCCTAGTTGTTCTAAGTAATCCGCGCGGTACAAAGTTCGTGGTAGGAACTTCTTTGAGTCATTGTATTTTTCTGTTTATACGAAGGAAACAAATATGTGATTTTCCAAATTGGAAAATCGAAATGAAGCCCTTTTTGTTCAGTCTATCTGGATCTTTTTGTATAATAGGAATTAATTAGAATATAATTAAGTATTTCGTTTCGTCTAGGAACAGAATGTAAAAATATTCCTTGACTTGAATAAAATCTGGAGTTGTATAAGTGAACATGAATTTATTATCATTCAATGAGCATCTTGTATTTCATAGAAATTGGGGGTTATATAGTCCTTACGTAAGGGCCAGCCTATCCAACTTTCAGGCATTAAGATACGTTTAAGACGTGGATGATTATCATAAGAAATTCCCACCATATCATAAGATTCGCGTTCTTGAAAATCGGCACTTCTCCAAACCCAGAAGACAGACGGGATTCTAGGATTATCTTTTTGTGCAAAGACTTTTATGCATACTTCTTCTGGGTTATCTATACCATACTGTATTCTCGTAAGATGATACACGCTAGCTAAAGATCCGCCGGGTGCTACGTCATAAGCACATTGGGAACGTAAATAATTGTAACCATATACATATAAAATAACAGCAATGGAATCCCAATCCTCCGCTTTTATTTGTAAAGTCTCTATTCCTCGGTGATCGAAGCCCAAAGATCTATGAACCACCTCATGTTTGACTAGCCAATTAGATAACCAACCCTGCTGCATTGTCTTGATCTCTCCCCCTTTGTATAAATATTTCATATTTCAAATGCAAGTTTGAAAGATTGCACTGCTCTTTCTTTTTCTGCACAAAAGAACCCCTCCTAATTCACTAATTTGTAGGAAGATATTGGACTTTTAGATTTGAAAAAAGTTTCAGAAGATATATCTAAAGTAGATGGTGATTGATAGAGCAATTCTTGTTCGTAAGTTCCAGTGTGAGTACTGCGCCGAACATAAAGCTTGTGACGGGTAGTAAAAGATCGATTTTTATTTTGACTTTGACATAGAGTTCGATCCTCAACTATTTCTCGGGATATCTTCTTACGAAGTTTTGTTAGGGCATCTATAACAGCCTCTGGCTTAGGCGGGCAACCCGGCAGATAGACATCCACAGGAATTAACTTATCAACTCCGCGAACAGTACTATAGGAATCCGTACTGAACATTCCCCCTGTAATAGTACAGGCTCCCATAGCAATGACGTATTTTGGTTCAGGCATTTGCTCATATAATCGCACTAAAGATGGAGCCATTTTCATTGTTACCGTACCAGCTGTTAAAATTAGGTCCGCTTGCCTAGGACTTGATCTTGGTACCAATCCATAACGATCAAAGTCGAATCGTGAGCCTATTAATGAAGCAAATTCAATGAAACAACAACTGGTACCATATAGAAGGGGCCATAAACTGGAGAGTCTTGACCAATTCGAAAGATCGTTTGGTGTAGTTGAAATAACGGAATTGGAACTTGTTTGGTCGAGTAACGGAAACTCAATCAAACTCATAATTGTCTCCATGGAATCTTTTCCTTCTTTTTTTTTTTTTTTGTCTGAATATTCAGTTAAGACCATTCCAAGGCTCCTTTTCGCCATGCATAAACTAAACCAACAACTAGGATAAGCACAAAAATGAAAGCTTCGATAAAAACGGATACACCCAATACGTCGAAACTCATTGCCCAAGGATAGAGAAAGACCGTTTCCACATCAAAAACAACAAAAACTAGCGCAAACATGTAATAGCGTATTCGGAATTGTAACCAAGCCCCCCCCATGGGTTCTATACCCGATTCATAACTAGAAAGCTTCTCTGGTCCTTCACTAACAGGGGCTAAAAGTCCAGAAATCCAAAATACCAAAATAGGAATAAGGCTTGCTATTATTAGAAATGTCCAAAAAATATCATATTCGTGAAGCAGAAACATAAATGTACTCCTATTAATGTGGAATAGGCGGAACTTAATTAGTCAATTCAAGTTGACATGACATTGTCAATTTATCCAGAACTTCTCTCTTTTCCTCGGTGAAACAAGAATGCGTTTTGCTCAAACCAAAGGTAAAAAGCGGCTTACTTTAGCCTTTGTTTCTTTTGTAACATGAATCTTTTTAAGGATTCATCCAATGGAATCCCCACTCTCTTTGGATTTCTCATCTATTTAGATATGAATAGACCTAATTCTTATACAAAGAAAACTCTGTCGCTTCACTTTGTCTCGCTTTCTCTAAAATCTCTAGAAAAAAAAAGAATTGCTCTACCCTTTATTTAATGATAGTCAGAGACTATTAAATAAAAAAGAAAATACTTACTACTAATTAGATTAGAACCTAATTAAAATGGGATAACTAATGTATGCATCCTAATGAGGAGTAATACTAAAAAAAAAAGAACTCTATTTAAGAATTATGAAACAGAATATCCAGTTTTATTATTTACTCTTTCTTTTTTTTTTTTTAAGCGGATCGATTTAGATAATGTATATATAGTAATATACTTCAAACAAAATAGGAATTCGCAAAATGGAGAAAATCGTTGCAGTCATTATAGGAAAGTATAGGGACTTAGAGCATATCCTATTTGAAGGAGGATGGAAGTCAAATCAGTTAAGGGATCCTTCCTTCTATTGATTTGATCAAAATTCTTTTTTCTTTTCCTGTCTCTATGATTTTCCATGAATGGAGCCTATGGTAATGCTTTTACCTCTATTCTATGGCGCAATCGATCGTCGAGTCTATAAACAAGCACTAATAAGGAAAAAAACTATACTAAAGGAAACATAAGATATCCATCCTAAAATGGAAAAAAAGACGTATATATTAGGGCTATACGGATTCGAACCGTAGACCTTCTCGGTAAAACAGATCAAACGGATTATTATCGAAATGATTCGAACTGTTTCAAAGACCCAACATGCATTTTTATTTTTCTGCATTGGGCTCTTTCATCAACTGATGTAAAGATCAGTTAATCCACCATAGTTTTTCTTTAGGGAAAGATAAAAAGATGGCTCCCTGTGCTCTGATTGATTATTTTTCTTATGATCTATCTAGGAGCAATACCAAAGTGTTTCAAAGGAGGATTACCTTGACTTAGGTCTGCCTCCGGCCTAAATTAAATCAACCTAAGTGAAATGGAGTCTCTATCGTTCCGCTGCAAGAGTTTACTATGAGACTTCATACACCTTAAAGTTCATAGAACGAAAAGAAGTTTTTTGGAGGCCCTTATCCTCATTACGCCTAGCATTGAGTGGGCTGAATATTTACCTTATCAACTAGCAAATCAATAGGGGTTCTATTTGATTAAGTACCTGAATTGGCACCTGAATCGGACTGAACCGACTGTTTGTCAGGCTACTGTTCTCCTATTCTTTCGAATCCATGAAGTAAGACATTGATTTTGCAATAAGTTCAATTATGTTCATTGCATAATAAGTTCCCTTGAAAAGCATTGGCGCACGTGTAAGCGAGTTGCTCTACCGAACTGAGCTATAGCCCTTGTCAGAAATATCTTAACATATAGAGAATTTCTTGTCAAGATGAATATTCTCTAATGCCAGAGGATATTCCTCTGATCCGTTTACTATATAACATAGTAAACATACCAATAACGGAGGGGTATTGCTTATAAAAAGGATTCGATCTATAATCGATCGAAGTAATGGGGCTTCTTTTGTGGTGATAAATTGCCTACTTAACTCAGTGGTTAGAGTATTGCTTTCATACGGCGGGAGTCATTGGTTCAAATCCAATAGTAGGTAGGTAGGTAGAAAAATTACTAGATAGGATTGGACTTACTTCGCTTCGCTATCTAATAACTTTTTCTACCCTTCTTTCCTTTTTCTTTGTATCAACGAAACCTTTGGATTGTCTTCAATTGGATGGGGGAATCCAATTGACAGCCTCGACTCGTATCCTAGCTCGTCTGAGAGCTAGCTTCGCTTCAACCAATTCTTTCGTACCCTCAGCTCTACTCAAGTTAGCTTCGGCTATTTCAAGTGCCTGTTGAGCTTCTTCTGGATCAATGTCACTACCGAGTTCTGCATCGTTTCCTAAAATGATGATCTCATTATTAACTATTCTCGCAAAACCACTCCACAGAACCGCCGTTAACCATTGGTCGTCGAGGAGGCGTATTCTCAAAGGACCCATATCTACAGCTGTGTTAATAGGGGCGTGGTTTGGTAATACACCAATTTGGCCACTATTAGTAGATAAAATGATTTCTTTCACTTCACAATTCCAAATAATTCGTTTAGGAGTCAGTACATAAAGATTTAATTTCATTTCTTCAATTTGCTCTCCTCTTCTAAGTTTATAGCTTTCGTGCTAGCTTCATCGATGTTCCCCACCAAATAAAAAGCCTGTTCGGGTAGGCCGTCTAATTCTCCAGAAAGGATTAGTTGAAATCCTCTAATTGTTTCTGCAAGACCAACATACTTTCCTGGGGAACCGGTAAAAACTTCTGCCACAAAGAACGGTTGTGATAAGAACCGCTCAATTTTTCGAGCTCTTGCTACAGTTAAACGATCCTCCTCCGATAATTCGTCCAACCCAAGAATTGCGATAATGTCCTGAAGTTCTTTGTAACGTTGTAAAGTTTCCTTAACTCTTTGCGCAGTTTCATAATGTTCGTTGCCAACGATCCGAGGCTGTAACATAGTTGAGGTTGAATCTAAAGGATCTACTGCGGGATAAATACCCTTGGAAGCCAATCCTCTGGAAAGTACGGTAGTAGCGTCCAAATGGGCAAATGTTGTGGCAGGAGCAGGGTCGGTCAAATCGTCTGCAGGTACATAAACTGCTTGGATCGAAGTTATGGATCCCTTTTTGGTAGAAGTAATTCTTTCTTGCAAAGAACCCATTTCTGTACTAAGGGTAGGTTGATAACCCACTGCGGAGGGCATTCTCCCTAATAAGGCGGATACTTCCGATCCTGCTTGAACAAAACGAAAGATATTATCGATGAATAAAAGCACGTCTTGCTTATTAACATCTCGGAAATATTCTGCCATAGTTAGGGCAGTTAAACCAACTCTCATACGAGCTCCCGGTGGTTCATTCATTTGGCCATAGACTAGAGCTACCTTTGATTCCTCAATATTTTTTTCATTAATTACTCCAGATTCCTTCATTTCCATATAAAGATCATTTCCTTCGCGAGTCCGTTCCCCTACTCCGCCAAATACGGATACGCCCCCATGAGCTTTAGCAATGTTATTGATTAATTCCATGATGAGTACTGTTTTACCTACTCCTGCCCCCCCAAATAGTCCAATTTTTCCTCCACGTCGATAAGGAGCTAAAAGATCGACCACCTTAATACCTGTTTCAAAGATAGATAATTTTGTATCTAACTCGATAAAGGCAGGCGCAGATCTATGAATAGGGAATGTTGCACTAGTATCTACAGGACCCAAATTGTCAATAGGCTCCCCCAGAACGTTAAAAATTCGTCCGAGAGTAGTTCCACCGACTGGAACACTGAGAGGAGCTCCCGTGTCAATAACTTCCATTCCTCTCATCAACCCGTCTGTAGCACTCATAGCTACAGCTCTAACTCGATTATTTCCTAATAATTGTTGTACCTCACAAGTCACATTAATTTGCTTATCGGCAGTGTCTCGACTCTTGACTATCAAAGCGTTATAAATATAAGGCAACTTGCCCGGGGGAAAAGTGATATCCAGCACGGGTCCAATAATTTGATCAATACGACCTGCGCTGTTTTCTTCAATTGTAGAAACCCCGGGACGCGAAGTAGTAGGATTGGTTCTCATAATTATCACAAATTTTTCAAAAAAAGGAATTTGTCGAAATTTTTCTTTTTTTTTCTTGTTGAATAATGCCAAATCAAATCAAAAAAAATATCCAAAAATCCAAAACTAAAAAGTAAATGAATTAGTTAATTCAATAAAAAAGAAAAGGGGACTAGCACTTGATTTCGTTGCCCAAGTGAATCCTATTCAATCGTTTACTTATGGAATGAGTCCGTTGGAAAGTTCAATCAATCTTATAAATTTTCCCTTTTGTGAAGGATCTGTGCCCACTCTACCTTCCTATCTAGGACTTCGATATACAAAATATATACTACTGTGAAGCATAGATTGCTGTCAACAGAGAATTTTCTTAGTATTTAGGTATTTAGATTCAAGGGCCTATTAAGAACTTTCCAAATTTTAAAATAAGGATTAGGGATTAGTTTGGGTTGCGCTATATCTATCAAAGAATATACAATAATGATGGATTTGGTGAATCAAATCCACGGTTTAATAACGAACCGTGTTAACTTACTATAACAACAACTCAATTCCTATCGAATTCTTTTCCTATCGAATTCCTTATAGTAGAATTCCTATAGGATAGAACGTACACATGGTGTACGCATTATATATGAATGAAACATATTCATTAACTTAAGCATACTCCTTTTTTTTATTTAATGAGTTGATATTAATTGAATATCTTTTTTTTTCTTTTTTCAAAGGTTTCATTTACACCTAATCCATATCGAGTAGACCCTGTCGTTGTGAGAATTCTTAATTCATGAGTTGTAGGGAGGGACTTATGTCACCACAAACAGAAACTAAAGCAAGTGTTGGATTTAAAGCTGGTGTTAAGGATTATAAATTGACTTACTACACCCCGGAGTACGAAACCAAGGATACTGATATCTTGGCAGCATTCCGAGTAACTCCTCAGCCCGGGGTTCCGCCTGAAGAAGCAGGGGCTGCAGTAGCTGCGGAATCTTCTACTGGTACATGGACAACTGTTTGGACTGATGGACTTACCAGTCTTGATCGTTACAAAGGACGATGCTATCACATCGAGCCCGTTCCTGGGGAAGCAGATCAATATATCTGTTATATAGCTTATCCATTAGACCTATTTGAAGAGGGTTCTGTTACTAACATGTTTACTTCCATTGTGGGTAACGTATTTGGTTTCAAAGCCCTACGCGCTCTACGTTTGGAGGATCTACGAATTCCCGTTGCTTATGCAAAAACTTTCCAAGGTCCGCCTCACGGTATCCAAGTTGAAAGGGATAAGTTGAACAAGTATGGTCGTCCTTTATTGGGATGTACTATTAAACCAAAATTGGGATTATCCGCAAAAAATTATGGTAGAGCGTGTTATGAGTGTCTACGCGGTGGACTTGATTTTACCAAAGATGATGAAAACGTAAACTCACAACCATTTATGCGCTGGAGAGACCGTTTTGTCTTTTGTGCTGAAGCAATTTATAAAGCACAAGCCGAAACTGGTGAAATCAAGGGGCATTACTTGAATGCGACTGCAGGTACATGTGAAGAAATGATTAAGAGAGCTGTATTTGCAAGGGAATTAGGGGTTCCTATTGTAATGCATGACTACATAACTGGAGGATTCACCGCAAATACTAGTTTGGCTCATTATTGCCGCGACAACGGCCTACTTCTTCACATTCACCGAGCAATGCATGCAGTTATTGATAGACAGAAAAATCATGGTATGCATTTCCGTGTATTAGCTAAAGCATTGCGTATGTCAGGGGGAGATCATATCCACTCCGGTACAGTAGTAGGTAAGTTAGAAGGGGAACGCGAAATAACTTTAGGTTTTGTTGATTTATTGCGCGATGATTTTATTGAAAAAGATCGTTCTCGCGGTATCTTTTTCACTCAGGACTGGGCATCCATGCCAGGTGTTATACCGGTGGCTTCAGGGGGTATTCATGTTTGGCATATGCCAGCTCTGACCGAAATCTTTGGAGACGATTCCGTATTACAATTTGGTGGAGGAACTTTAGGACATCCTTGGGGAAATGCACCTGGTGCAGCAGCTAATCGTGTGGCTTTAGAAGCCTGTGTACAAGCTCGTAACGAAGGGCGCGATCTTGCTCGTGAAGGTAATGAAATTATCAAAACAGCTTGCAAATGGAGTCCTGAACTAGCCGCAGCTTGTGAAGTATGGAAGGCGATCAAATTTGATTTCGAGCCAGTAGATACCGTAGATAAAGAGAAAAAATAAGTTACGAAATGCAGTAATTCTTCTTTATTCTTCTAATTGATTGCAATTAAATTCGGCTCAATCTTTTCTTTTAGAAAAGATTGAGCCGAATTTAAATAGATCTTGATACGATCATGAGACTTGACAAATCGAGATTCTTCTATTCTATATATCTAGAATATAGAAAGGTATAATACAATAAACAAATAGAAATTAAAATATAGTATTATCATACGATAATGGAATCAAATACGCAGTATTTACAGAAAAGAGTCTTCGTTTATTGGGAAAGAATCAATATACTTCTAATGTCGAATCGGGATTCACTAAGACAGAAATAAAGCATTGGGTCGAACTCTTCTTTGGTGTTAAGGTAGTAGCTGTGAATAGCCATCGACTACCCGGAAAGGGTAGAAGAATGGGACCTATTCTGGGACATACAATGCATTACAGACGTATGATCATTACCCTTCAACTGGGTATTCTATTCCACTTCTATTTTTTTTATAGATATAGAATACTTTAATTTAAAAGTATTCTAAAAAACAAAGTATTCTAAAAAAAATAGTATTCTATACAAAATCTTTATTTTGTAAACTAAAAAATACAATAGTCAATATTACTTATAATAGATATACTTAATTATATCATAAGAATCTTAAGATATATTTCGAATAGATAGAAATAGTAAATTTGAATTGAGACACATATTCTATGACAGATTTTAACTTACCCTCCATTTTTGTGCCTTTAGTAGGCTTAGTATTTCCGGCAATTGCAATGGCTTCCTTATTTCTTTATGTGCAGAAAAATAAGATTGTCTAGAAACGACGGGGCCAAATTTTCTTAATGTATTTCCAGGATCATAATAGAGATATTTTTTTGTGTAAGTAATATAATATGATGGGGTATGTAGCTCTTTCTACACACAAATGAAAAACGTCTATGGATGTAGATATAGGCTACGAGCATAAATGCATGCATATGCGTAGCCGAGTATAGCGAGTTTTTTTTTAAGTGGATCCACGAATTCTTTTTGAATAGAAAGTCAATGTATCTAACCAATTATTTCACAGGAGTACTAGCTACTGAAGGCTATTTCAGAATCAAAAAAAGTAAAGTCAAAACCATTTAGCTTATTCTCTCAATTTCAATTGACCGCTACTGGATTTAGTATATCTAATATGAATTGGCGATCAGAACACATATGGATAGAACTTCTAAAAGGTTCTCGAAAAAGAGGTAATTTTTTCTGGGCCTGTATTCTTTTTCTAGGTTCATTAGGATTCTTAGCGGTTGGGGCTTCCAGTTATCTTGGTAAGAATATGATACCCGTACTTCCATCTCAACAAATTCTTTTTTTTCCACAGGGGGTCGTGATGTCTTTCTACGGAATCGCGGGCCTATTCATTAGCTCCTATTTGTGGTGCACTATTTTGTGGAATGTAGGCAGTGGTTATGACCGATTCGATAGAAAAGAGGGAATAGTGTGCATTTTTCGTTGGGGATTCCCTGGAATAAAACGTCGCATCTTCCTTCGATTCCTTGTGCGGGATATCCAATCAATTAGAATTCAGGTTAAAGAGGGTCTTTATCCCCGTCGTATCCTTTATATAGAAATCCGGGGCCAGGGTGTTATTCCCTTGACTCGTACTGATGAGAAGTTTTTTACTCCACGAGAAATTGAACAAAAAGCTGCCGAATTGGCCTATTTCTTGCGCGTACCAATTGAAGTATTTTGAGTACCGATTGCAATTTTTTGCAATTGTAAGGGGATTTTCTAGTATTTATCTAAAGGAAGGAACAAACGAGGATAAGAGAAAATTGCTTCTAATTTGTTTTGTCCAAGTGAGATATATGGCATAATATTCTTCCTTTTTTATATGAAAGGCCCTTTTTTTTTTATTTCTCTATTCCACTCCATTTAGATCTAAGAAAAAACCCAATACAATGAAATTCCACTAGTATACAAAAAGAGAAATAGATACAAACACAAGGTCTCAAACCTTGTTATAGAATTTTTGTTTCAAAGAAAAGAAATATCATATATATTCAGCGAATGAAATAGAGTCGGCGAATGAAGCGGATGCATTAACAACTCAATTTACAGATCAAAAATGAAAAAAAAGAAAGCATTGCCTTCTTTCCTATATCTTGTATTTATCGTACTTTTGCCCTGGGGAATCTCTTTCTCTTTTAACAAATGTCTGGAACTTTGGATTAAGAATTGGTGGAATACCAGGCAATCCGAAACTTTCTTAACTGATATTCAAGAGAAAAGGATTCTAGAAGGATTCATAGAATTAGAAGAACTTTTTCTCTTGGACGAAATGATAAAAGAGAAACCAAAGACACATGTACAAAAACCTCCTATAGGAATACACAAGGAAATAATACAATTGGCCAAAATAGATAATGAGGATCATCTCCATAGCATTTTGCATTTCTCAACAAATATAATCTGTTTGGCTATTCTAAGTGGTTCTTTTTTTCTGGGTAAAGAAGAACTTGTCATTTTGAATTCTTGGGTTCAGGAATTTTTCTATAACTTAAATGACTCAATAAAAGCTTTTTTTATTCTTTTAGTTACTGATTTTTTTGTTGGATTTCACTCCACTCGCGGTTGGGAACTACTAATTCGTTGGGTCTACAACAATTTTGGATGGGCTCCTAATGAGCTAATTTTCACTATTTTTGTTTGTAGTTTTCCTGTTATTCTAGACACGTGTTTGAAATTTTGGGTCTTTTTTTGTTTAAACCGTCTATCTCCTTCACTTGTAGTCATTTATCATTCAA